CTTTTTTTTTTCAAGCTTCTTCTTGTTTATGTGATATAACATAAACAAAGTAATTCTATTTTTTTTTTATTGGGGAGAGATGGCTGAGTGGACTAAAGCGTCGGATTGCTAATCCGTTGTACAAATTTTTGTACCGAGGGTTCGAATCCCTCTCTTTCCGTTTCCGTTGCTGATCGTTGCTGATTTGGTATTTTTTTTCTTTTGAACTCTTTGGTTGTTTGATTTTTTATTTATATTTTCATTTATATTTATATAGTTAAAGATATAAAATAGATAAAATACTAAAAATATTTTAAAATCCAATACAAGCAAGAAAACCACAAAATACATTTTTTTATTCTTCACGTCCTGGATTACGTCCTGGATCGTTAGATAGGAATCCGAATATGAAAAGAGAAACGAAGAATATCACTACCGTGTAAACAAATAGTTTTAGAGTAAGCATTATAAAATCTCCAAGATAATTAAAAAAACGACAAAGAAAGAGAATAGATTCTCTTATATTAAAGATTTTGTTCCTTTTAATACTAAGTTTCTAAAAAATGAATTGATTTTTAGGTATATATGAGTTTTGGAAATGGACTTGGTTTGTAATAAGAATCGAGCTTTTTATTACTATTACAATAATTACTATTACAAAAAATCCTCTTTCATATCTGCAATATAGGTATTATGTTGGTGATGGGCTCAAATCTAATAATAGAATTCGGATTTTTCAATTGAAAAACATAGATGAGGATATGATCCGTATTTTTTTTGAGTATATATTAAAAAATTTCAATATTGGAATCGAGAATTCACACTGTAAAACTTATCTGATCTTTTAAATTAGTAAAATGTTCGCATTTTCGTTTTCTAAAAAATTCTGAATTTTTTTAAGACATTACTCAAATTAAAGATCTCATCGAAAACTTACAGCAGCTTGCCAAACAAAAGCTAAGAGAAAAAAGAGTAAAGGTATTATTGGCATAATATCTACAATTGGATTCAAGAAAGCGTAGGCTTCGGGCAATTTCGCCGAGAAAAAACTACTTGAATAAAGGACGGAGTGAATACAAATACAGACAAAACTAAAGATATTAAGCATAATAAACATTTTGTTCTTTAAGAAAATAAAAATTATTTTTGCTTTTTTGAATTAGAATTTGATTTATTATTGTATTTTTTATTATATATATTAAAAAATAAAAAAATACAATAATAAATCAAATAAATTAATATTATATGAATAAAACTAAAAAAATGAATCAAATAAGATAAAACCTGCCAAAATCCTTCTTTGATTTGAACTTATCTAGTTCAAAATCTTTTATTCTGAAATAGAATAAATCATACTTCTATACAATATCTTAATTGAATTCTATGTAATGATCAATAAATTTAGTTTTATGCTATGTATACATGCGCATATAAAAAACCTAGCAACAATTTTTTCTATAGAAATTTAGGAACTGGTGGAATTGACGAACAATCAATATCAATAATAGTGTTTATTAGTGTCAAATCGAAAATGGGGCGTGGCCAAGTGGTAAGGCAACGGGTTTTGGTCCCGCTATTCGGAGGTTCGAATCCTTCCGTCCCAGAGTATATGCATTCCTGATGTATATCAATGTATATCATATTTGAATACAAATTTTATATCAAAATCGTCTCTAATCTAAATCGACTTGCTTTCGAAGATGTAGATTTAAAAGCAAGTCGATTTTTTCTTTTTAATGGAATCATTGTGGATTAACGAATTATATATAATAATAATCTTTTCATATTTATTTTCTAATATTTTTTTGAATAAATTCCCATTTTTTCTACTTTACAAATTTTTAATACAATATCGAGTTAATTTAAATTTTTTACGTCTTTTATTTTTTTTTTATTATATAGAATAAAAACCAGACGTAAAAAGGATAAATTTATATATATTATATATCGATTGAATCAATGACTATTCACGATTCCATAATGGAATCAATTACATACTGGATCCAAGCTAAAGGAATGTTATGGTAAAACTTCGTTTAAAACGATGTGGTAAAAAGCAACGTGCGACTTGAAAGACATGATTAGATTAGCTGTGGATTCTTACATCCGCCATTTTCCTAGTATATAGAAATCAATATGCTCTTGGCTCGACATCATTTGTTCTGTTTCACTAGAACTTCTTATTTTGGGAACAAGAAAGGGGTTGATGATGTAAATAGTACATGATGGAGCTCGAGTTTATTCATTTCTCAGGGGCAAGTATCTAAGGTTAGTGAAAATTAATAAGTTAGAACAACTTCGTAAGTATATTTTTAATAGAAAAATCGAAAGGATCCAATTGGAGCAAGGTTAAAAAAAATTGTTGGAATTAGTAAAACTATTTTGATAAAAAGTGTATCCGCGGGAATTAACCCTCTATTTGTTTGTATCATTCTTTCAGAGAAAGATAAAAATGGTATGTTGCTGCCATTTTTTGAAAAGATTTAAGATTTCCGAAGTAATGTCTAAACCCAATGATTCAAAGAAAATCGAAAAGATCATGGAACAAGTAAATTCCATTTTCAAATTGTCTCATTAATTCTATTAGAATTCAAAAAATTCAAAAAAATAGATTATAAAGACGGTCAAGAAAAGGGGGTAGAGACCACTCAATAAATGAAATAGCTAAGGGGTTTATTTTCTTTTTAGTTATTTAAGAATTATCCAATTTGAGTTATGGGGTTAAAAATATGAGGAGTTTTTTTCAGAAAGAAAATATGAAAAAACACTTAAGTCATAGTTTCATTGATTTGATAATTTTATTGATTCATTTGGCATTTCATTTTTATACATATAATTTTAAATTTTCCCGAGCCGTACGAGGATAAAACTTCTTATACGTTTCTAGGGGGGGTGCATTATTCATCTATATCTATCCCAATGAGCCGTTTATCGAATCGTTGCAATCGATGTTCGATCCCGAAGAGAGGGAAGAGATCTTAGGAAAGTAGGTTTTTATGACCCAATAAAGAATCAAACCTATTTAAATATTCCTGTTATTCTACATTTCCTTGAACAAGGTGCTCAACCTACAGGAACTGTTCAGGATATTTCAAAAAAGGCAGGTGTTTTTATGGAACTTAGCTCGAATCAACAAACGAAATTCAATTAATAAAAAGGGGTGCAGATGACTTCTATATAGAAGTCATCTGCACCCCCTTTTTATTTTATCCCCCCTGCTCTCTTGTTATCTTCATACCTAATTTTTTATTTCTTTTTGTTTATATAGAATGTTATTTTTTATAGCAAAAAAAAAATAAATGAAATTTTCATCTATTTTCAAAACAAAATGAAAAAATGTATAAAGATAAAAGATAGAATATAGAATATAGGAAAAAGCAAATGAATAATAACTAAATGAAGTAATTCGAGTTATAAATACATTATCCCTGAAGTGATATTTTTTCATTATTTTTTTGATTATCATTTATTCTTAATATCTACTCGCTCTTTATTATTATCAGTTACTAATCCTAGTTATCGGATTTATATACTTTTTGGATAATAAATACATAAGATAGAATATTAAAAATGGAATATTTCTTTTATTTTTCATCCAATGACTATTCATCTATTATATTTTTATGTAAAAAAACTCTATGGAAAAATGGTGGTTCAATTCTATGTTGTTTAATAGGAAGTTAGCATACAGGTGTGAATTAAATAAATCAATGAATAGTCTCGGTCCTATTGAAAGTACCGGTGTAAGTGAAGAAGACCCAAAAATTTTAACCGATATGAATAAAAAAATTCATAGTTGGAATGAAAATTCTAGTTACAGTTATTTTGATTATTTCGTAGGTGTCAGAAACATCCAGAATTTAATATCTGATAAAACTTTTTTAGTTAGAGATAATAATAGGAATAGTTGTTCCATATATTTAGATATTGAAAATCAAACTTTGGAGATTGATAATGATCAGCCTTTCTTAAGTGAACAGGAAAGTTTTTTTTGTAGCTATATGAATAATGTTTCTAAGAGTGATGACAATCATTACATGGATGATACTAAATATAATTTGAATAATAACATTAATAGTTGCATTGATAGTTATCTTTATTATCAAATCTGTATTGAGAGTTTCATTTTAGGTGATAGTGACAAATACAATGACAGTTCTTTTTATAGTTACATTTTTGGTAAGGGCAGAAATTCTAGTGAAAGCGAGAATTCTAGTTCTAGTATAATAACTAGCACGAATGATACAAATGATCATAATTCTACTTTTGGAGAAAGTTCTAATAATTCCGATGAAACTGAAAAATATAAGCATTTATGGCTTGAATGTGAAAATTGTTATGGGTTAAATTATAAAAAATTTTTAAAATCCAAAATGAATATTTGTGAACACTGTGGACATCATTTGAAAATGAGCAGTTCCGATAGAATCGAACTTTTGATTGATCCGGGTACTTGGAATCCTATGGATGAAGACATGATTTCTCTGGATCCCATTGAATTTCATTCAGAAGAAGAACCTTATAAAGATCGTATTGATTCTTATCAAAGAAAAACAGGATTAACTGAGGCTGTTCAAACAGGTACGGGTCAACTAAATGGTATTCCTGTAGCAATTGGAATTATGGATTTTCAGTTTATGGGGGGTAGTATGGGATCCGTAGTAGGTGAGAAAATCACCCGTTTGGTAGAATATGCTACCAATCAACTTTTACCTCTTATTCTGGTATGTGCGTCTGGAGGAGCACGTATGCAAGAAGGAAGTTTGAGCTTGATGCAAATGGCTAAAATCTCTTCCGCTTTATACGATTATCAAACAAATAAAAAGTTATTTTATGTATCAATCCTTACATCTCCTACTACAGGTGGGGTAACAGCTAGTTTTGGCATGTTGGGAGATATCATTATTGCTGAACCAAATGCTTATATTGCATTTGCGGGTAAAAGAGTAATTGAACAAACATTGAATAAGGCAGTACCCGAAGGTTCGCAAGCGGCTGAATATTTATTTCACAAAGGCTTATTTGATTCAATCGTACCGCGTAATTTTTTAAAGGAAGTTCTGAGTGAGTTATTTCAATTCCATAATTTCTTTCCTTTGACTAAAAATCAAAAATGAAAAAATACAGGATCAAAGTGATAAAAGAATTCAAAAATACTAAGAATAAGAAAAGTCAAAGGGTTTATTATCATACATATGTTTGTCTCTTTTCGAAATAGAAGGTTAAATCAATTAATTTATTTTGTTCTACATATAGAGTCTACATATATATTTAATTATATACATTGACTTAGCTATAATCACTAGAATTCCTATATACTTATACTAAGTATATAGGAATTCTAGTGATTATATACTATCCAAATACAAAATAAATAAGAATAAAAAAATAATAATAATATATGTATATATAAAAATAATAATATATGTATATATAAGGTACAAATTGTAAATAGAGGTACCCATTTTATGATAAACTTTCCTTCCATTTTGGTTCCTTTAGTGGGTCTAGTATTTCCGGCAATTGCAATGGCTTCTTTATTTCTCCATGTTCAAAAAAACAAGATTTTTTAGATACGGTCAGTAGGGACAAATCTCATATATTTTTTGCGATCTGGAAGCAATTCGATGAATTCATCTCAAAAGTTTAGATTAAAATAGTGCAAAGTTCCTTTGGAACCTTAATTTAATATTTTTATTTAAAATTTAATATTTTTATTTAAATAGAATAAAAGAAATTGATTATAATTATAAATAGGATAAAAGAAATTGATTATCATTTTGCGATTAGAACATCTACTGGTATATCTTATAACGGGGTCTCGAAAACTAAGCAATTACTTTTGGGCCTTTATCATTTTATTAGGCTCATTAGGATTGTTATCGGTCGCTGTTTTCAGTTATCTTGGTATGGATTTTTTCTTTTTGTCCGAGGAAATTAGCGATTTTCCACTTATTCCGGACTTTCTTTATTTTCCATTTATTCCGCAAGGGGCCACGATGTGTTTCTATGGAATCGCAGGTTTGTTTATTAGTCTTTATTTGTGGTGCATTATTTTGTGGGATGTAGGTGGTGGTTATGATATCTTCGATAAAAAAGAGAAAAAAGTATGTTTTTTTCGTTGGGGATTTCCCGGAAAAAATCGTCGTATTATTCTCGAAATACCTCTGGAAGAGATTCAATCCATCAGAATAATACCAACAGTTCAAAAAGGGGGTATTTTAAATCGTACCCTTACTTATGATATCGTTTATATGGAAACCATAGAACAGGGGTTTATTCCCTTGACTCGCATTGAAGATGATTTGATTCCACCACAAATTGCACATAAAGCTAGCGAAGTATCTAGGTTGTTGGGTGTACCTCTTTTGTACTGACAAGAATTGGAATTCACTAGAAATTGTACAAAAAGTTTCAGAATTGTCCTATTTATTTACCGATGGAAATATTTTGAAAAAAAAAAGTTTCTTTTTTTTTTTTCAAAATATTTCCATTTTTATAGATAAAGCATTATTTGGTTTCCAAATTCGACTATTATATTCATAACCCGAAGTGCTCTTTCGTGTATTCATAAAAAGGAATATTTTTTTTCATTTGAATTGACAGTGAATTCTTTCGATTTCTTATTCGATTTACGTATTCTTTCTAAATTAAACAATGCAAGGACTAACTCTCAAATTGCAACTAAAAAAATGAGAGAATATAATATAGATTTATATATATAAGCTCTATGACTTGTAATAGACTTATTCTTGATAGAAAGATTATTATCATATAGAGTTGAGGAATGAGATGAAATTGAGTTCATTAAAGAGGAAAAATGAAAAAAAAGAAAACATTTATTCCCCTTCTATATCTTACATCTATAGTCTTTTTGCCCTGGTGTATTTCTTTCACATTTAAGAAAAGTCTGAAATCTTGGTTTATTAATTGGTGGAATATTAGGCAATCAGAAATTTTCTTGAATGATAGTCAAGAAAAGAATATTCTAAAAAAATTTATTGAATTTGAGGAACTGTTTTTGTTAGATGAAATGCTAAAGGAATGTCCGGAAACACATCTACAAAATCTTCGTACTGAAATCTATAAAGAAACAATCCAGTTAATCAAAACGCATAACGAAGATCATATGAATACGATTTTGCACTTCTCTACCAATATAATCTGTTTCTTTATTCTAAGCGGTTATTCTATTCTTGGTAATCAAGAACTTGTTCTTATTAACTCTTGGGTTCGAGAATTTATCTATAATTTAAGTGACACAATAAAAGCTTTTTCTATTCTTCTATTAACTGATTTATGTATAGGATTCCATTCAACCCATGGTTGGGAACTAATGATTGGTTTCGTCTATAAAGATTTTGGATTTGCTCAAAATGATCAAATTATATCTGGTCTTGTTTCCACTTTTCCCGTTATTTTAGATACAATTTTAAAATATTTTATTTTCCGTTATTTAAATCGCGTATCTCCATCACTTGTAGTGATTTATCATTCAATGAATGACTGACTCAAAAAACA